AAACGAATACGATATTGCGATTTTTTGCCGGGGCGCGATTGGGTTCGAAGATCGCTTCCGGCTCTAGGCTTTTTACTAGTTAGCCCCGGTAAAGCCCCCAGACGGCGGATTTTTTTGAAACGAGGTCCTCTGTAACGCGACATAAAGACTCCTTTTTTTATGAAATTTCATAAACCAAAATTAAAACTAAACTAAAATATGATAAATGAAGCGAAATTTACTGAAGTATTACAAAGAATAATTAGAGGAATTGTATCAATAGTCAGACCTTATTGTATAGAAATATTGTATATATAATTGTATTATATAAATAAAAAAGAAAAAGAATTTGAAATAATCGAAAAAAAAAAAATGAAGGGCTCTTTTCTTGATTGATTTGTTCTACAGAGACCAAACCCCTCCAATCCAATTTTTATTAATAATTGGAAGTTTCGATGAAATAATCGAAGGGGCTCGGTGACCTTTAGGAACGGGCAAAGAAGCTTTTCACTTTAGATTTCCTATTATCAATTATCTAAAAAATAAAACAAATGGAGAAAAGCCGGCTATCGGAATCGAACCGATGACCATCGCATTACAAATGCGATGCTCTAACCTCTGAGCTAAGCGGGCTCACATAACATAAATTGTACACGTATACTAATTTAGTAAACTACTGCTGCTGAGATCTTAACTGTTTATTCTTAGTTATTTCATAATAAATATGATATAAATGTAGAAAAATTCAACTATAGAAACGAATATGAATGGAAAATCTAATTTTCCAAAATATTTCATTTTGATATATTAATTTAGATCTATTTCTCAAATATATGTTTATCAATAATAAATATCTTAATTTGTTTAATTAGAGACTCATATTTTTTTACTATTCCATATTTAATATTTCCTTTACTATTTTTTAATATTGTTTTTTGATATTTTACTATATAAAAATAAAATAAAACTATATAAATTCTAAATAAAATATTTTAGTACATGGTTTTTTATTTCTAGATATTTATTTAGATTTAGAGTTTGAAATAGAACTTTGTACCTAAAGTTAGGAATATAATCTAGTAATTAAGTTAGAATCTTATTGTATATTTATTGTATATTATAGTCGTATAATATATTAATTATATCCATTCGATTAGTTATGGCTATTAATGAAATTTGAAATTAATAATACTAAATTGCCCTTTGTCGTTTTTTTTTTATTATGATCTGCCCTAAGAAAAGGATAAGAGGAGAAAAGTGCAATCCAGACCATAATGAAACATTCCTAGGGTTTCATTCGGAAAGGCGAAACCTAAGACGAAAAAAAAAAAAAAGAATCGACCGTTCAAGTATTCAAAATTGCACACTAAAAATGATAGAAAATCATAGAAATTGGGACATGTATATATATAATATATTATAATAGATATATGTTATGTGGTATATATCTATATTGAATTTCTGGTTGGACCAAGTATGGTCTCCAATAGAGATGAAAGAAGATAGATACAAAATCAAATCGGAGAAAACACTTTTCAATACAGGAATCGATATCTAATGAATTCAACGGTTCCAGCATAATCTAAATGGAAATGAACAAAAAAGGGTAAACGGCATCATGATGTGATCCTAATCACATCACAAAAAAAAGGGGGATATGGCGAAATTGGTAGACGCTACGGACTTAATTGGATTGAGCCTTGGTATGGAAACCTACCAAGTGATAACTTTCAAATTCAGAGAAACCCTGGAATTAAAAATGGGCAATCCTGAGCCAAATCCCGTTTTATGAAAACAAACAAGGGTTTCAGAAAGCGAGAATAAATAAAGGATAGGTGCAGAGACTCAATGGAAGCTGTTCTAACAAATGGAGTTGGCTGCATTGTGTTCATAAAGGAATCCTTCCATCGAAACTTCCGAAAGGATGAAAGATAAACCTATATACATATGTATACTTACTGAAATACTATCGCCAAATGATTAAAAATGATTAATGATGACTCCAACCGGTTCTATAATTTTGTTATATCTATTTATATGAAAAATGAAAGAATTTTTGTGAATCGATTCAAAATCAAAATTGAAAAATGAAATAAATATTCATTGATCAAATCATTCACTCCATCATAGTCTGATAAATCTTTTTTTTTTTAGAATTGATTAATCGGATAAGAATAAAGATAGAGTCCCATTCTACATGTCAATATCGACAACAATGAAATTTATAGTAAGAGGAAAATCCGTCGACTTTAGAAATCGTGAGGGTTCAAGTCCCTCTATCCCCAAAAAGACCTGGTTGCCTCCCTAATTATTTATCTTCTCATTTTATTTTGTTAGTGACTCAAAATTGGTTATGGTTCGCAGTGATTCTCACTCTACTATTTCACAAACCGATCTGAGCGTAAATTTTTTTCTTATCACATCATAAGCCTTGTGTGTGATATATATGATACGTGTACAAATGCAAATGAGCATCTTTGAATAATGTATTAAATTCAAATAATTAACAATCCATATCATT